TGACCCCGTACCACCGAAAGGTTTGGTCGCATACTTGAAAAATAACCCAAAAAATCAAGGGAATGCTTGGATAATTGGTTTATATAAATCCTTCCTGGTTGAGACCACACATAAGAATGACATTGCCATAAATTGACAAGATAATATTTCCACTTATTCATCAGAAGAGGGGTATCCTTCGAAGACAGAATAGATTTTCCTTGATATCTAACATAATGCATAAAAGGATCCTTGAAGAACCATAAGATGGCGGCCGGAAAATCATTAACGAAGACTTCTTCTACAGGATATTTTTTTTTTTCATAGAAATGTATTCGCTCAAAAAAGATACCAGAAGAGGTTAATCGTAAATGAGAAGATTGATTACGAAGAAAAAGTAAAATGGATTCGTATTCACATACATGAGAATTATATAGGAGCAAGAATAATCGTGGATTACTTTTTGAAAAAATAATTTTTTTTGGAGTAATAAGACTATTCCAATTATAATACTCGTGAAGAAAGAGTCGTAATAAATGTAAAGAAGAGGGATCTTTCACCCAATAGCGAAGGGTTTGAACCAAGATTTCCAGATGAATGGGGTAGGGTATTAGTACATCTGATACATAATTTAAATGTGGGAATTTGTCCTCTAAAAAAGGAAATATTGAATGAATTGATCGTAAATTATAAGATTTTACGATTTCTGTCGCCTCTAAGGAAGATACTAATCGTAGGGAAAACGGAATTTCCACAATGACTGCAAATCCCTCCGACATCATTTGAGAATACAAATTTTTGTTGTACCCAAAAAATTTTTTTTGGTTAGAATCATTAGCGGAAATTATCAAATGATTCTGTTGATACATTCGACTAATTAAACGTTTTATAATTAGTAAACTATATTTAGTGTCATAACCTCCATTATCCAACAAAATCGATCTATTTAAACCATGATCATGAGCAAGTGCATAAATATACTCCCGAAAGATAAGTGGGTATAGGAAGTCATGTTGCTGATATCTATCTAGTTCTAAATATCCTTGAAATTCTTCCATTTTTAATGTGAACAAGAAAAGAAATAGGTGATTTATTGGGTTATCAAATGATACATAGTACGATACAGTCAAAACAAGGTATTATAGTAAGAAAATACCTCGGAACAAGTAAGACTCATCAACAGACTCTCTAGCCTCTCTTTTTCCATCTAATTGATTTATGTTCATTCTAGGGTAACAAGATGGTTAGAAGTCCTTTATTTTTTCAATCCAATCGCTCTTTTGATTTTGAAAAATCTTTATCAATATACTGCCTTCTTCTACACATTTATCTCTACCCCATAATGGGTAATAGCTAATAATTAGGACTCATAAGAAATTTATAATCCACTCATGGGAAAAGTTTTTCCCGTATTAAGCACTAATATATTTTTAACGTCTAATTAGATCGGGTAATCATTCAAAAATTAAGAACAGAAGCTCATTACTTTTTGTTTCCCTATAATTGGAACCGTAGTAGGGCTCTACCCATTTATTCACTCGACCAAATTCATTTTTTTTATTACACGACAAGAATTCAAACAATTTTAATAAGGTTTTGGACCTATTCGGTAAGAATGAAATATTCTTAGAATTATCCATTGATACGACATGCTGCTTTTTCCATTCATTCCTTTCAGGATCAGTCGTGGTCTTACAAACTCTACCGATGGTATGGACGAATCTTTTGCTTCATACAAATGTGTAAAAGATGCTAGCCGCACTTAAAAGCCGAGTACTCTACCGTTGAGTTAGCAACCCAAATAAAATAATTAGAATGTGTAGATACAATCGGAATCTCAATAAAAAAAAGATTGAATTGCACAACGCAATCCAAACCAATCAAAACATTAAAATAGCACAAATTTTTTAAATTCTAATTGATTAGATTCTGAACATAATAAAAATGAACAGATCCGATGAAAAAATTCTCAGATAAAAATAGGGATAAAGTAAAATATTTATAAATACATCCATTAATTCTATAGTATATATAGATTTTATTGAGTTTAATCTTAATCAAAAAAAGACTTCTTGTATCACAGAAAATACAAGAACCCATTATTTGAATGAAATAAAAGCTATGGGACGGAGATATAAATGGATCCTTTTATCCACGATCGGATTATATTTATTTGATACACTGTTGTCAATATGAATGTTGAGAAAAGAATACAAAAGAAAAAACAATTTCTAAATCTAACTAACAATTCCAATTTCAATCAATTAGAATTATAAGAAAAAATAAGAAAAAAAAAAAAAAAAAACTAAGGACTTGTGTTGGATTGGCACTATATATAATATTTCTATACAACACAACATTGATACAATATTGGTGGAAAAAAAAATTAAGTAAAAAAATGAGGTTTATTCACTAAAATAAGCAAGTGAAATCCTTTGTGTTTTTTTATTTGTTCCTTAAGTCATTGACAGTAATCTCAAAATTTTATATTTATAGACCCGATTACTTCATTTATTTATTCACTTAATCTTTTTCTATCTATTTTATATATATCAATAAAATTTATATCAATAAAATATAAATAGATTTTTGTCGTTATAAAAGACACTCTTTTATATTTTATAGTAACAATAATAAATTTAGTATGATATAAATAGAACAAAAGAGGAAATAGCAAAGAAACAAAAAGGTTATACAAGGCTATATACAAATCATCCACATTTTTTTTATTTCATTAATTGAATTTTATTTGTTGATTAGGGCGAAGTTCCGTAAAAACCCCCGCCCTTTTTGAAATATCATGAACAGTTCCTGTAGGTTGAGCACCTTTTTCAAGGAAATATAGAATAGCAGGAACATTTAAATAGATTTGATTCTTTATCGGGTCATAAAAACCCACTTTACGAAGATCTCTTCCCTCTCGTCGGGATCGAACATCAATTGCAACGATTCGATAAATGGCTCATTGGGATAGATGAACAATACTCCCCCCCCCCCTAGAAACGTATAAGAAGTTTTCTCCTCGTACGGCTCGAGAAAATTTTAAATTATGTCTATGTATAGAATCATAATAACAAATAGATCCATAAAATCATCAAATTCATTATATTATTGATTTTAGTTTAAATACTTTTTCTTAGTCTTCCCCCCCCCCCCAAAAAAAAAAAATTATTTGTATCCTCATAACTCAAGTTGAATAACTCTCAAATAACTCAAAAGAAACCTTTTAGGTATTAAATTTATTGAGTGGTCTCTAACCCTTTTTGTCTGTCTCCTTTAGAATCTATTTTGATTCTTAAATATGATCTGGTTGTTGAGACAATTGAAAACGGTATTTCCTTGTTCCAGGATCTTTATCTTTGCCTTGAATCATTGGGTTTAGACATTACTTCGGTGATCTTTAAATCGTTTCAAAACGGCAGCAACATACCATTTTTTGTGATTTCTTTCTATCAAAGAATCGTATGAATGGTTGATTCCTACGTAATACACTTTACTTTTGATTTGATCAAAAGAGTTTTACCAATTCCAACAAAATTAACTTTTAAATTTTATCGAATTGGATCCTTTAGATTTATATATCTAAAATATACTTACGAAGTTGTTCCAATTTATTGATCGATACTAACCTTAGATTCTTGCCCTTGAGAAATTAATCAATACGTTCTACTCGAGCTCCATCGTGTACTATTTACATGGCAACACTCTCAAAAATGAGGGTTCCAGTGGAACAGAACAAATGATGTCGAGCCAAGAGCACTTTCGTTCCTATATAATATAAAAAAGTGGTGGATGTAAGAATCCACAGCTGATCATGTCCTTCAAGTCGCACGTTGCTTTCTGCCACATCGTTTTAAACGAAGTTTTACCATAACATTCCTTCAGTTTGGAACCAGTATGTAATTGATTCAATTATGGAATCGTGAATAATCATCGGTTCGGTCGGTACATAATAATCTATACTTTTTTCTTCTATATGAAGAATGGATAATGTATGACGAAGTCTCAACAAGAATTCAATTAATTTAACCCCATTGTTTATAATTTTTTTTTAATTATAACTAACATAACATGAATAAATAAACACGAATAAACAAGTTATTTTGAATCTCTATCTTCAAGTAACGTGATAGGATAAATTCAACAATTTCACACTTCTTAGAGTACCAAGAACTCATAAGAAATCATTAAAAAGATTTAATTGATTGAATAGTTTCCTACCCTATATCATTATTTGCATAAGGTTTTACAGTAAGTACCATTCGCTTTTTATCATCATTAAGAGAAAGATAAATCCATATTGGATTAAACCATCAATGATTAATAAAAAAAAAAAGACTGATGTAAGGAAAGATTGAAGATTTAGGTTGTTATTTTTTCGTATTTCATATTGTAAAATCAGTAATATTTAACAAATCAAAATTTCGTTTCATATGCGTGTTATTTGAACTCGATTAAATTTGTGAAAAAGATATGATTAATAATAAAAAAAAAAAAAAAAGAAATAAGAATCACATTCTATAACAATATTATACTCTTAAACGGAAGACTGGTCGAAAAGATAATCTTTATTTTGATATATTTTATTATGATATAGATTATGATATAGATATATATTTTAATAGATATATATTTTATTTTTTATTATAGATTAATAAAATGATCGTGGGTCAGGTATGTTCTGGGACGGAAGGATTCGAACCTCCGAATAGCGGGACCAAAACCCGTTGCCTTACCACTTGGCCACGCCCCATTTCTAGTCGACACTAATAAACACTAATATTGGTACTGGTTGTTCGTCAACTCAAGTCTAAATATCTATTATCTATAAAATAGATTACTAGAATTTTTATACATGTAGACGTAGAATTAAACAGAATTTATTGATCATTACATATAATTCAATTAAGATATTGTATGAAAGTATGGTTTATTCTATTCTCTTTTGATTTGAGAATTGAAGGATTTTTGATTGGGTGAGTTCAAATCAAAGAAAGTTTTTTGGTCTATCTTATTTTCTTTTTATTCATTTTTCTTTTCTATGAATAATAACATATTTATAATAATAAAAAACTCAATTTATTAATAACTCAATCAAAATAAATAAAATACAATTATCCTCAAGAACAAAATGTTTGTTATGCTTAATATATTTAGTTTGATCTGTATCTGTCTTAATTCTGCTCTTTATTCAAGTAGTTTTTTCGTCGCCAAATTGCCCGAGGCCTACGCTTTTTTAAATCCAATCGTAGATTTTATGCCAGTAATACCCCTGTTTTTTTTTCTCTTAGCCTTTGTTTGGCAAGCTGCTGTAAGTTTTCGATGATATCTTTAATTTAATAATGTCTAGACAAATTCATGATTTATTGAAAAAAAAAAAATTCAAAGAAAAGAATTGATAAGATCAGATAAGTCTTACACCCTCAATTCAAATATTGAAATTCTTGTACAACCGCGAAAAATCTGGATCACCCCACTTTATTTCTTGGTGTCAAAATAAAAAATCAAAATAGTAGGGTATGCGGTATAAAAACGGAGAATCTATTCTCTTTTTTACTAAAAAAAATCTTGGAGATTATGTAATGCTTACTCTCAAACTATTTGTTTACACGGTAGTGATATTCTTTGTTTCTCTCTTTATTTTCGGATTCCTGTCTAATGATCCAGGACGTAATCCTGGACGTGAAGAATAAAAGATAAGGTTTTTGTTTTCCTTGATTGATTTTTAAATGTTCTTAGTAGGATTTTATCTATTACACATTTTTTACTATTAAAAATAAAAAGAGCTCGCGAAAAATTCGAAAGAAAATACCAAGTCATCAACAAAAACGGAAAGAGAGGGATTCGAACCCTCGGTACGAAAAACTCGTACAACGGATTAGCAATCCGACGCTTTAGTCCACTCAGCCATCTCTCCTCCCAATTGAAAAAGGATAATACTATGTTACATTATAAAAAATAAGGATTGAAAGAGCCCTTCATAATATTTTTTTTCATCCGAGAGTGCTTTTTAGTTCCACGGCCCGGCTAAGTACTGACCAGGCCGGGCCCGCCATTTATTGTTCCAACGAATCATAAATAATTTTTTTTATTTGAAAACTAAAATACTTGCTTGTTATTACGATTGGAAACATAAAAACTCTTTTGATTTCTATGATATAGAATCAAATGATATCGAATCAAAGTGTCGTTTCTTATCTTAATTCTTAATTTTTTATATTTATTCTTTATTTTCTTTATTCCTTTTATTTTAGTAAAGTAAATAAATTTTTTTAGTATTTTAGTAAAGTAAATAAATAACAAAAAGGGAGCTGTGGATTCTTGCACAATACATTTTCATGTATGTTATGGCTTAAGTAGTTTTGTCGAGACGTCTAGGTCAAAAACCTCCGGCAAAAAAACACTTGTTATTTCGTTTTAGTTATTGAAATTTAATGAATTCTCTTTTCCGAATCTCATTGGGTTCTCTGATACAACACGTAAACGCTCTAATTTTCATGATTATTTTATGATCCTATCCTTTCTTTTTACTCTTTTAACTTTTTATTACGACCCATTTTCTTGTTCGACAAAAGGTTCATTTATATACAATAATCGGATTGTAGCGGGTATAGTTTAGTGGTAAAAGTGTGATTCGTTCTATAATCCTTTATATAGTTAAGGGGTCTTTCGGTTTGATTAATATTTCATTCCGACCAAAAACTTTATTTCTTAAAAGGATTTAATCCTTTACCTCTCAATGAAAAATTCGAGGAAGAATATACATTCTCGTGATTTGTATCCAAGAATCAATTAAAAATTGAAAAATTGGATTATGAGATTACGAAACATAATTTTTTTTTTTTATTAGATCAATACTTCTAATTGAATAAGTATGAGTAAAGGATCCATGGATAAAGATAGAAAGTGGCTTTCTAATCGTAACTAAATCTTTAATTTGGAATTTGTATTACGGAAATTGAAGCAAAATGGCTATTAAACAATGACTTTGGTTTACTAGAGACATCGACAAATTTTTTTAGCTCGGTAGAAACAAAATGCTTTTCCTAAGGATTCTCTCACATAGAAATAGAGAACGAAGTAACTAGAAAGGTTGTTATAATATAATCCCCCTCTTTTCTATAGGGATCGTCTAGAAAGCGGGTTGTTCTGAATACATTCAGACAGAAAAGCTGACATAGATGTTATGGGTGGAATTTTTTTTTTCGTTCATGTCTTAATATAGGAATTTATACATCTTCCATAAAGGAGCCGAATGAAACCAAAGTTTCACGTTCAGTTTTGAATTAGAGACGTTAAAAATGATGAATCAACGTCGACTATAACCCCTAGCCTTCCAAGCTAACGATGCGGGTTCGATTCCCGCTACCCGCTTTTACTTTATTTTTTTATTAAATTAATAAGAAATAAGAAAAAAATAGAATTAAATATTTTGAGATTTTTATTATTTTATAAAAAATTTTATGAATATAATTAATGTAATGCATCATTGACTTGAATACGGAATTCCCGGAATTGGTT